CCGGTTATCAATGGAATCCCTTGTCGACTTTCTGTGAAATACTCGTTTGGCCGAGGACTTCCAAACACGTCGTAAGCTAAACCCGTACTGACGAATAACCAACCCGCAATGAATAGGGAAGGTATAGTAATGCTATGAATGACCCAGTATCGAATACTGGTAATAATATCAGCAAAAGAACGTTCTCCCGTGCTTCCAGACATTCTGAGCTCCACAAATTTTTGTACATTCAAAACAAAAAAGGAATCGATTCCGTGAAAGATGGGATCAGTAAATGGAAAACTACTGATATTTCATCTTTGTGAGATCGTCAATTTTGTACCAAAGGTGTATTTCGAGTATACCGAATCAGTATAGCTATCCTTCCTCTAGCACAGCAACGCAGTCTCGATGGGTACCGAAATACTACATAATTCTTTTCTTCTTTTTTTGTTCCTTGTCTATGCATAACTGTATGTTATTCAATAGATCAATAGAAAATTCCTCAAATTCCTTATAAGGTGTTTCCATTATTGGCTTCGTAATAGAAAGTAAAGATCTTGGAAAAGTATGAATCAATGGGTTCTAATAATTCATGAAAGATATTATCATATTCACACATTTCAATTATATGTGAAATCTATAAACCCTTTTTTTGGTTAAAAGTTTTTTTGTTCGAATCTTTCATTTCATTTCAAGTAATTGGTTGGTCGTACAATAAATATACTATAATAAATACAAAATACAAGAATAGATAATATTTAATGAAAGAAAGAGAACATAGTTGGAACAATCAATATTCGTGATGCAACAAGGGTTGCATTAGATGCAAAACAAAGGTTCTTTCTTGACCGAACTACAAGTATGTAACTCCATGATATGGAAAGACAGAATATAGAACCTAAAAGGATAATGGAAGTTGTTCGTCTTTGAATCTAGTTGGACCCCCAAAAAAGAATAAAAATGAAAGTAAAGGTTTTCTTTTTTTTTTTTTTTTGATAGATCGTTTCGATATATCGTAGGGCACTTTTTTTCTTCTCATTCGAGATATTATGGCCAATTAACCAACCTATTAATGTACTGAATCCAATGAGCTAAAAAAAAATAAGTAAAAGGTAATATCAGGTCGTTCGCCCCAAAAAGGATTAGATCCTTTTTATTGAAAAAGAAAAGAAATGATCAAAATTGAATTTCAAATCCAATTTTTTTATTTTATTCCAAAATTACTTAAATATAATTTCATTTTTGAATGAAGTTACACGACACAGTTCTTATTACTATTACTTTACTCAACTCACGAATTGCACAATGAATCTGTCGATTCGGAATCACAGGACCGATCGATGTCACAGCTGATGAATCAAGAACTTTCAATTGAACTAAACTAATCCTGTCAATTGGTTTTTTCTTACCGTTACTGTTGTATCTGAGAAAATTGAAACTTAGGTAAGTGTTTTATCAACATATGTAACAAAAGAACATATCTAATTTAGCTCTTTCATGCCTACTATAACTAGTTATTTCGGTTTTCTACTGGCTGCTTTAACTATAACCCCAGCTCTATTGATTGGTTTGAATAAGATACGACTTATTTGAAATGAATTGAATGAACAATTCATAAAAATGAATATCTCTCTGAGATTCCAGGTGTTCCATGGTTCCTTTCCACATCAATTGCCAATTCTTGGTTATTGAGATTCACGGATAATTCAGATTAATATTTAGGGATAGATCTTACCCATCTTTTTATCCCCTCAAAAAACCGAAATATGATTGAAGTTTTTCTATTTGGAATCGTCTTAGGTCTAATTCCTATTACTTTGGCAGGATTATTCGTAACTGCATATTTACAATACAGACGTGGTGATCAGTTGGACCTTTGATTGAGTAACATTTATTTTTTTTGATTGACCTCCTCCCTGCGGGAGGTCAAATTCAAGTTTCAATTAAACTTTTTTTTGTTAAGTTTTTTTATTGTGATTCGACATAACATAAACGGAATCACGCTCTGCAGGATTTGAACCTACGACATCGGGTTTTGGAGACCCGCGTTCTACCGAACTGAACTAAGAGCGCTTTCTTATTACAGGAGATACGACTGTAGTGTAAAGAAAAGGTTTTTTTACCCCCAAACATATCTTGCATACGTATAGCATGCAAAAATGAAAGATTATGTCCAATTTAAATCGATCTTAATTAATCCCTCGTTACTGCCCATAAGAGAAGTAATAGGTAGGGATGACAGGATTTGAACCCGTGACATTTTGTACCCAAAACAAACGCGCTACCAAGCTGCGCTACATCCCTTTTTAAAGTTCTTGTACAGTGTCATTGTACAAAATCCCTGTCTTGTTTTCCACATTGTTATTTTCCCCTCTATCTATATAGAATTTTCTTGTCATTTCTTCTTTTTGGTTTCATATAATAAAAGAATTTTATACATCTGAAACCTAACGTATAAAAAAAAATTAAAATTTATCTTATCGGTGTATCGTATAAAAAAAGAATAAAAATTTATTGGAAATGCTCAGGAAGAAGGGGTCATCTTTTTCTTTTTTAGGGACAGGAAAATTTCATCTATTGGTTCATTGTACATATCTATTTTAGTTAGGAATTCCGCGTAAAGTAAAAAAAAATACAAATGATCTTGAACTACAACATCTGACCATACATATATGTATTACAATAAAGAAGGAGGATTTTCAATGCGAGATATAAAAACATATCTCTCCGTGGCACCTGTGCTAACTACTCTATGGTTTGGGTCTTTAGCAGGTCTATTGATAGAAATTAATCGTTTATTCCCAGATGCCTTGTCATTCCCTTTTTTTTCATTCTAGTTATTAATATGCGAAGAAATGAAGAAAATTAGGGATACAATTCTACGTTACGTGACTAAAATTTCGCCCCTTCCTTTTTTTTTCAGTTCTTTAGGATAGGAGGATAGGAAGGAAAGAAAAAGAAAAAGTGTATTGAACCTCGACAAAAATCTGGTGAATCTAAGATCTAATTTGGGGGAACAGAAATGGAAATGTGTATCCAGATCTAGGGCAGGATCCACGAAATCATAGCATAGAAAGAAGATACTTAAATGAAATATTGGGATTTAAGATAGGAATAATTGATAGTTAGAAAGAAATTGTATTACTTAATTATTACTTTATTATTAATTATTACTATTATTATTACTATTACTCTATTAATATTAATTGTAATTATATAATTACAACACATACAACACAACGAAATCTTTAGCTTTAGAAATGAAAATTGAATTTCAAGTTAGTAACTTCTATTGATTTTCTTATTGATTTTTTTGTTCTTTTATTCTTCTTCAGTTCGGGTCGAAAATAGAAGAAGTTAAGTCGATCCAAATCAAAAGGGGGTTCATGGCCAAGGGTAAAGATGTCAGAGTCAGAGTTATTTTGGAATGTACCAGTTGTGTCCGAAATGGTGTCAATAAAGAATCGCCGGGTATTTCTAGATATATTACTCAAAAGAATCGACACAATACATCCAGTCGATTAGAATTGAGAAAATTTTGTCACTATTGTCACAAGCATACGATTCATGGGGAAATAAAGAAATAGATGGAACGGAACGTGTGCGCGATCTTTCCAAGGAACAGGAAGAGGAAGAACTTTACATATTTAAGTTAACATATTTCAATTTAAGTTAACATATTTAAACATATTTAACTTAACATATATAATAACATATATAATATTTTATATTTATATATATATATATATTTAACATATATAATATTTTATATTTATATATATATATATATTTTATATATATATATATATATACATACATATGTACATGCATATGATGTGTATTATATATGATATGTATAATATAAACGATGTGAATCAAAGCCTATTTTGGTCAGATCTGAAATGAATAAAGAAATAGAATTTTAGAGATAAGGAATAAACCATGGATAAATCCAAGCAACCTTTTCGTAAATACAAGCGATCCTTTCGTAGGCGTTTGTCCCCAATTGGATCGGGGGATCGAATCGATTATAGAAACATGAGTTTAATTAGTCGATTTATTAGTGAACAAGGAAAAATATTATCTAGACGGGTGAATAAATTGACCTTGAAACAACAACGATTAATTACTATTGCTATAAAACAAGCTCGTATTTTATCTTTGTTACCTTTTCTTAATAATGAGAAACAATTTGAGAGAGCCGAGTCGATCCCCAGAACTTCTGGTCCTAGAACCAGAAATAAATAAACATACTCCTCAATTGACTCAAAACTCCAATCGGAACTCAAGCTCAGATTGATGTTTTGTTCAAAAGGCCTAGAATCCCGATTTATTTCTTGTGTTATAAGAAATAAAAAATGGGGGAAGAAGAAATTTTTTTTTATTGAAACATGTTCGTTCATTCCTATTACTTATCTTACTTAATTTTCTTTATTCTATCTTCCCGGAGTTCATTCTCCGGGGAATTCTGTTTCAATTTCAATCATTTCTGTATTATATTTTAGAATATCATATCCTTTATTTGATAATCTTATTGGAAATCATGTAAAGACAATTCTTATTTGATATAGATATTTGCGCAAGTATTTTACGATTAAGAAGCAATTGCTTCTTGTACAGATTTGGTATTAATCTACTATAATTATAGAATACCTTATTCTCACGAATTACTGCATTTATTCGAGTGATCCACAAACTACGAAAATCCCTCTTTTGCCTGCCTCTATCTCGATGAGAGGAAACCAAAGCTCTCATTTTCTGTTGAGTAGTCGTTCGAGTAAGTCTTGAATGAGCCCCAATAAAGGTTGATGCAAATAAACGAATTTTTGTTCGACGTTTCCGAGCTGTATATCCTCGTTTAACTCTGGTCATTGAATCAAATTAAACCTTAATGAATAACTAATTGATTTCTCTTCTTTCAGTCATCCTTTACCCCCCGTCAATTAATAACAAATAGATTATTCCGATATATAAAATATAAATTCCAATGGCTTTTGCTACTATGACTTTCCCCAACCACAATTTTTTATTCCTTCCAGGCATTTCACCTGGAAATAAGAAATTCTAACGATACCAAATAAAAAAAATAGGGGGTTCCATCGTTTCTATGGTTACTTTTTTTTTTAAACGGTGAGGTCCTCTTTATACACCGGAGCCTCTTCTTTTATTTTATCAAATGTTATTGTTAACTTGTATAGTTCACACTCTTTGGCTCTACCCATCAATTATACAGTAATAGTTCTTTTCACAATAAGAGTTATTCATACAGTGACGGCATTTAATTATGAAAGTTAGCTAGGTAGCTGACCCTCTTAGTCCGTTCTTTCAAGAATAGGAGTATCCCCTTTTTGCTTCTTATAATACCATTTCCTCCGCTTAATAGATAATCATTTGCCCCCAATGGAGAATTCCTTTTCATCTCAAATCTAGGTGATTGGATTTGCACCAATGTAAACCATAAATTCCAAACTATAGGTATATGAACTATAGGTATATGATAGATCTTCTCTATCTATCCTATTCATTGGTACTGGTCATTGATACTGGAAAATTGTCTCATTTGTTCGAACTCATGATCTGAACGAGTCGCACATACACCCTAGTGCATGTTCCTCGACGCTGAGGACATCCTCTAAGAGCGGGAGATTTCGTGACATTTCTTATTGGCTGTCTTGTGTTTCTAATAAGTTGTTTAATAGTTGGCATGTCGGATGTATATATAGAATTCCAGAATGGAATGGGGTGGTTTAGATCGATCTTAACCTGATGATTGATGATCATGAATTTTTTTTTTCTATTCAATATCAAATCGCAGAAAATTAGAATTATGGTTTGAAATGGATTTACATGAAATTCCTAGTATTTTCATTTTCGACCGCTACAAGATCAACAATGCCATGAACTTGGGCTTCTGTTGCTGACATAAAAACATCTCTTTCCATGTCTTCGGATACAACCCATAAAGGATTACCCGTTCTTTGTACATAAACCTTTGTGAGGGTTTCGCGAAGTTTCAGTAGTTCTTCCGCTTCCAGGATAAATTCGCCTGCTTGTGCTTCATAAAAAGAACTAGCAGGTTGGTGAATCATAACCCTGATGATATTGATATAACATCATGAACGGTTCTTCTATCTTGCATGATTGGGCTAAAGTAAGGGATAAAAAAATATAAGAAAAAATAGAATTGTACAACCGTACGGGCATCTTTTGTGCATACGGCTCTACAATGGAATTTTCTTTTTCTTCTCTTCTATTCTATTGAAGAAAGAAATAGAATCCATCCGATCCAGATCGTTGAATGATCTATTTACCACCCTTCCTTTCGTAGGAGTAAAAAAAATACTATGATGGTTCCGTTGCTTTATATATTTATTTTGTCTGTGATTTAGCAATACCAAAGTTCCTTTCTGATACGATCAAATAAGGAAAAAAATGATCTTTTTTTTTTTCATTTTTGTACTTTTTCTTTTATAACATAAATATCAGAAAGAGAATTCTGGTGTGGAAAAGAATGGTTTGTGACGCTGAAATGTACCCCCAACACATAAGATCAAATCCGAAATGACCTCTGTTTCATACTACTATCTCGACATAAAATCTCATGTTATGAAAAAAACAATAATGGTTTGCTCATATCGAACTCGAAGTGCCATGCTATTATTACTTATTATTCATATTCAATATGGGAAGGCATAGTATTCCTTTTTTTTTTTTCAAATAAAAAAACTCATTGGCGCCAAGCGTGAGGGAATGCTAGACGTTTGGTAATTTCTCCTCCGACCAGAATGAAAGATCCCATTGAAGCGGCTAATCCCATGCATATTGTATGCACATCGGGTGGCACAAATTGCATAGTATCATAAATGGCTATTCCTGGTATTACCCATCCGCCGGGAGAGTTTATAAATAAATAAAGATCCCTAGTAAAATCTTCTATACTGAGATATACCATGAGACCAACAAGTTGATTCGAGATCTCGCTATCAACTTGTTGGCCTAAAAAAAGTAATCTTTCTCGATAAAGTCGGTTGATTAGAACAAAATTGGTTCCCTTAGGAACCGTACGTGCACCTTTGGATGCATACGGTTCAAAAAAAAATTGCGAAAAAAAAGAATCAATGTGTCGATTCCAGTTCTATTTCTTTTTTTTTCTGTAACAGGTTTTTGTTTTTCTAATGAAGGGGGTTTTCTTCTTCTATTTTTCAAAAAACATAAGATGAGTTTTTGTTCCCTTACCTATAAAAAAAAAGAATTTACTGAACTTATTGAACTAACCTCTCATTGATGTATTGTTTCATCGAGATTCAAATCACGATGTCATTTTATTGTTCCTGAATGGGCCCTTTCCATTTTTTTAGGTTCATGTTTGTTCTACTCCGGGAAAAGATCTACCCGAATTCTATTTGTACATATAGGGCAAATGATCTCAGTACCACTTTTTTTTGTTACGACTTCTTTTTCAATTTGTTTCATGTCTTCTCCAAACTATTCGATGTATTCATCATACTACTCCATTGGTTGGCAGTTTGAGATCGCTCCTATAGTAAGTATAAGAGTCGTTTATGATACAAGTGGTAATCGTACATATATTATCAATTTGTTACCAATTTGGTATTTTCTGAACGGAGCCTGGAGACTTTATTTTATCAGTCCAAGTCAACCATAAATTCTTCTAATTGATAATATTGATCCCCAATATAAATTGATCAAATTGTACTTCACGCTCCAAATGATTGATGGTTCACTCAATCTCAATACAATATTTCTTGGGCGAAACGGAGGATATCTCGATCGGGGGAGAGAACGGGTAAATCCCATATGACCCAATATGTCTAACAAGTCGCGCTATACGTCAACCCAAACTGAATCTTCCTCTCCAGGATTCCGAAAAGGTACTTTTGGAATACCAATGGGCATTAAATTAAAGAAAAAAAATTAAGTACTATACTTCACTTTAATATGGAAACGTAACAATGGGTTTATTGTCTTCATCCTTTTTTCTGTTTATTCTATTTTCTAGATAGATTGATTGGAAGGTTTATAGAGTAAGATAGAATGAATAAAGAAAAATTTTAACGAACGGAGCAATCGATCGTTCGAATGATAAACAAGTATCTATGCATTCGTTCCCACAAAATGGGACCAATTCTCCCATTGCGTATTGGTACTTATCGGGTATAGAATAGATCTGCTTCTCTTTGTTCTTATGAACAGAATTGTTCCATTATTTTCAATGGAACGGAATAAATATTAACTCTTTCTCATACAGAATCCACTGAAAAGGTTAGGTACTTAGGTACATAGTATAGTCCTTTCCAATGCGATAAAATAAGGTGACATAGTGTCTATTTATCTTTGATAAAGGGGTATTTCCATGGGTTTGCCTTGGTATCGTGTTCATACTGTCGTATTGAATGATCCCGGTCGATTGCTTTCTGTCCATATAATGCATACAGCTCTAGTTTCTGGTTGGGCCGGTTCGATGGCTCTATACGAATTAGCGGTTTTTGATCCCTCTGACCCTGTTCTTGATCCAATGTGGAGACAAGGTATGTTCGTTATACCCTTCATGACTCGTTTAGGAATAACCAATTCGTGGGGTGGTTGGAGTATTTCAGGAGGAACTATAACGAATCCGGGTATTTGGAGTTATGAAGGTGTCGCAGGGGCACATATTGTATTTTCTGGCTTGTGCTTCTTGGCAGCTATCTGGCATTGGGTGTATTGGGATCTAGAAATATTCTGTGATGAGCGTACGGGAAAACCTTCTTTGGATTTGCCCAAGATCTTTGGAATTCATTTATTTCTCTCAGGGGTGGCTTGCTTTGGATTTGGCGCATTTCATGTAACAGGTTTGTATGGTCCTGGAATATGGGTGTCCGATCCTTATGGACTAACTGGAAAAGTACAATCTGTAAATCCAGCGTGGGGCGCGGAAGGTTTTGATCCTTTTGTTCCGGGAGGAATAGCCTCTCATCATATTGCGGCGGGTACATTGGGCATATTAGCGGGTCTATTCCATCTTAGTGTCCGTCCGCCTCAACGTCTATACAAAGGATTACGTATGGGAAATATTGAAACTGTACTTTCTAGTAGTATCGCTGCTGTTTTTTTTGCAGCTTTCGTTGTTGCTGGAACTATGTGGTATGGTTCAGCAACTACCCCAATCGAATTATTTGGTCCCACTCGTTATCAGTGGGATCAGGGATACTTTCAGCAAGAAATATATCGAAGAGTTAGCGCCGGACTAGCCGAAAATCTGAGTTTATCGGAAGCTTGGTCTAAAATTCCCGAAAAATTAGCTTTTTATGATTACATTGGTAATAATCCGGCAAAAGGGGGATTATTCAGAGCAGGCTCAATGGACAACGGGGATGGAATAGCTGTTGGATGGTTAGGACACCCCGTCTTTAGAGATAAAGAAGGGCGCGAGCTTTTTGTACGTCGTATGCCTACTTTTTTTGAAACATTTCCGGTAGTTTTAGTAGATGGAGACGGAATTGTGAGAGCCGATGTTCCTTTTAGAAGGGCAGAATCAAAGTATAGTGTTGAACAAGTAGGTGTAACTGTCGAGTTCTATGGTGGCGAACTCAATGGAGTTAGTTATGGTGATCCTGCTACTGTAAAAAAATACGCTAGACGTGCCCAATTAGGTGAAATTTTTGAATTAGATCGGGCTACTTTGAAATCCGATGGTGTTTTTCGTAGCAGTCCAAGGGGTTGGTTCACTTTTGGGCATGCTACGTTTGCTTTGCTCTTCTTTTTTGGACACATCTGGCATGGTGCTAGAACCTTGTTCAGAGATGTTTTTGCTGGTATTGATCCAGATTTGGATGCTCAAGTGGAATTTGGAGCATTTCAAAAACTTGGGGATCCAACTACAAGGAGACAAGTAGTCTGATACAACATTGCTCTGGTATCTTTCGCCTCCCCCTCTATTTTTTTTTTTTTTTTTTTGATTTGACATAAGGTACCGGAGAAATCTTGATTTGAATCACCATTTATTCTTTGACTCTTTACTTTTCTTTATATGGTAAATGATCCCAAATGAATAGGTGTGAAAGCTATAATTGTAAACCACGATCGAATCTATGGAAGCATTGGTTTATACATTCCTTTTAGTCTCGACTTTAGGGATCATTTTTTTCGCTATCTTTTTTCGAGAACCGCCTAAGGTTCCGACTAAAACTAAAAAAATGAAATAATTTTTCATTATCTCAATTGAAGTAATGAGCCTCCCAATATGGGAGACTCATTACTTCAACTAGTCCCCGTGTTCTTCGAATGGATCTCTTAGTTGTTGAGAGGGTTGCCCAAAAGCGGTATATAAGGCGTACCCAGTAAAGCTTACAAGTAAACCAGATATGGAGATGGCGACTAGGGTTGCTGTTTCCATTTTTAGATAATTTCAAGATCACAATGGATCTACGATAAGATCGTTTATTTACAACTACAACGGAATGGTATACAAAGTCAACAGATCTCAACCAATGAATAATATTTTATGGCTACACAAACCGTTGAGGGTAGTTCTAGATCTGGGCCAAGACGAACTACTGTAGGGAATTTATTGAAACCATTGAATTCGGAATATGGTAAAGTAGCACCGGGCTGGGGGACTACACCACTTATGGGGGTCGCAATGGCTCTATTTGCGATATTCCTATCTATTATTTTGGAAATTTATAATTCTTCCGTTTTATTGGATGGAATTTCAATGAGTTAGGTTCATAAGAACTAGAAAGTCCTAGTTTTTCAATCAAAAAAATTACTTTACTTAAGAAAGACTCGGATTTCTAGACCATTCTGGTAGTTCGACCGTGAGATTTATTTGTTTCGGTATTTCCGGAATATGAGTGTGTGACTTGTTATAATTGATCCTATTGATAATACAGAAAATGGGCCTGTCATCTCTATCAAGATGATTCTACCTCGTCGGATATTTATTCTAGTATCTGGAGCACGGAATATATAGAATAGATCAAGAAAAGAAATATTTGAACTATGATTCATACCTACTATTTACTATTCAGACTTCGCAACCGGACTCAAAAAAAATTCAAATAGGTATTTCCTAAATCAAACGATTTTTCTTCTTTCAGTTTGAACAAAGGACAAATGTTTCTCTAGATTTTGTTGAGTCATTACATCCATTCATTGAATAAGTGATCATCAAACGGTTCTTACTCAGAGAACCTTTGAGTTTAGCTTGAGGCTTTGCTTGATTAAATCATCGTGGTTCTAGTATGAATCTGAGGTTTCAATTGATTCATAGGGTCTCAACAAGGGAATTCCTATCAATAGCAAAACTATTATTAATCTGCATTACGCACAAAAAAACAACAAATCAAATAACAAATAAAAAAATAGGGAAGAGAAGATTCAAGAGGCCTGTACCGATCAACATAAAGAAAGACGGATGAGCCAACTTGATATTTTTGGCATTATCATCACAAAGAAGAGATTCCGGATTTTTGTTACTTCGTATCTTTGGGGCAAATCGAATCAAGTGGCTAAGAAGTTTTGAACTTTCTATTACATATCCGTTGAAATCAGTATTTGTGTGTTTCCGCTTGAGCCGTACGAGATGAAATTCTCATATACGGTTCTCAGAGGGGGAATTCCTTTGGATTACCTATCTCAATAAGGTATATGATTGGTTTGAGGAACGTCTCGAGATTCAGGCGATTGCGGATGATATAACTAGTAAATATGTTCCTCCTCATGTCAACATATTTTATTGTTTAGGGGGGATCACACTTACTTGTTTTTTAGTACAAGTAGCTACAGGTTTTGCTATGACTTTTTACTATCGTCCAACCGTTACAGAAGCTTTTTCCTCTGTTCAATACATAATGACTGAGGTCAATTTTGGTTGGTTAATTCGATCAGTTCATCGATGGTCAGCAAGTATGATGGTTCTAATGATGATCCTGCACGTATTTCGTGTATATCTCACAGGTGGGTTTAAAAAACCCCGCGAATTAACTTGGGTTACAGGTGTGGTTTTAGCTGTATTGACTGCATCTTTTGGTGTAACTGGTTATTCCTTACCTCGGGACCAAATTGGTTATTGGGCAGTAAAAATTGTGACAGGTGTACCTGAAGCTATTCCTGTAATAGGATCGCCTTTAGTAGAGTTATTACGTGGAAGTGCTAGTGTGGGCCAATCCACTTTGACTCGTTTTTATAGTTTACACACTTTTGTATTGCCTCTTCTTACTGCCGTATTTATGTTAATGCACTTTCCAATGATACGTAAGCAAGGTATTTCGGGTCCTTTATAGAGAAGACAGATCATAGATATTTGTAATTGATCATATATCATATCGGGAAGGAACAATATTATTTCATTGCTACAAATATGGATTATTGAAAAAATAAGACATGTTATTTGGATACTTCTCTTCAACTACGAAGTATTGTATTTCTTAATTGATACGAATAGTTGAAGTGGATTTTCCGAAGAGAGGATGGATTATGGGAGTGTGTGACTTGAACTATTAATTGGGCCATGC